ATCCATATAAGTCGAATAAAGAACTTCGATTCCTTGTTTCTTACTTGGTATTAGAGTTCGAATGAAAACCACGCGATTGCAGGTAATGCCATAATTTTTGATTTTGTGAGGATCAATCAAATAGGGTTTTCAAAATATTCTAAAAAAACAATGATAAATAGATATGAATAGAGCAAGAAAAGAAGGAAATAAAAAAACATAGTATAGAAAAGATATCCAAAATGATATAGAAATCACTATCCTACCCTTAGTTTTTATTTCCTTAATTTAATTAATTGTATTTCGTTTGATTAGGGTAAAGTTCCTTAAAAACCTCTGCTTTTTTTAAAATATCCTGAACAGTTCCTGTAGGCTGAGCGCCTTTTTCAAGGAAATAGAGAATCGCGGGAACGTTTAAATAAGTTTGATTCTTGATCGGATCATAAAAACCCACTTTCCGAAGATCTCTTCCTTCTCTTCGGGATCGAACATCAATTGCAACGATTCGGTAGACGGCTCATCGGGATAGATGTAGATGAAAAAGAACCCCCCCTAGAACCGTATAGGAAGTTTTCTCCTCGTACGGCTCGAGAAAAAATGATTAGAAGTTTTGTCTATGGATAAAATTAGAATAAATAGAAAAGGAATCCGTAAAATAAATGAGTCTATAATTTAACTCATAGTCATTTTTTTAGCTTCCTGAAAAAAAAATCATTTGTACTCATAACTCAAGTTCAAGAATTCTCAAATATCTTAAATAAATTAATAAATTAAGATATTTTTTTATTGAGTGGTCTTTAACCCCCCCCTTTTTTTGTCTCGTTTAAAATCTATTTTTATTCTTTATTCGGATCCGTGAGACAATTGAAGTGGTGTTTCCTTGTTCTGGGATCCTTTATCTTTGTTTTAAATCATTGGGTTTAGACATTACTTCGGTGCTTCTTAATCCTTTCAAAATGGTAGCAACATACCCCTTTTGTGATTTCTTTCTATCAAAGAATCATACGGTTGATTCGTGCGCGATACACTGTGGATCGAAAAAGTTTTAACCCTTCCAACAAAAATTTTTTTAATTGAAATTTTGCTCGAATCGGATCCTTTCGATTTCTATATCGAAGATATACTTACGAAGTTGTTCCAATTTATTGATTGGCATTAACCCTAGATCGTTGCCCCTGAGAAATTAATAAATACTTTCTACCCGAGCTCCATCATGTACTATTTACATTACAACCCAATAAAAAAAGAGGGATTCTAGTAGAATAGAACAAACGACGTCGAGCCAAGAGCACTTTCATTCCTATATAAAATGGTGGATGTAAGAATAAGAATCCACGCCGGATCGTGTCCTTCAAGTCGCACGTTGCTTTCTACCACATCGTTTTAAACGAAGTTTTACCATAACATTCCTCTAATTTGGAACCAGTATGGAATTGATTCAATTATGGAATCATGAATAGTCATTGGTTCGCTCGGTACATAGACACAGTCATTTATATTTTTTCTTATCTATCTACATAGATAATAAAGATTTTTCTGAAGAAATATTAGCAAGACCCCGGCTTTTTTTGTATGAATGGAACATTTTTCTATAAATATCGATCTCAAAAAAATATCTAACAGAAATATCCAGAAATATAAATATAGAAATAACATAACTAACAGAAATCACAGGAATAAATAAATTATATTTGACTCTGCCTCTTCAAGTGACTCAATAAGATAGACTGACCCATTTCCAACTTCCCCAAGATTCAATCCATAAGGAATCATTACAAATCTTGCTACTTGAAAAAGTTTCCTACTTCTGCATCATTATTTGAATCAAGTTTTGCAGTAAAGACTCCATTTTATTATCATAAGAAAGAAAAATATTTTCGAATGGAATTGTCAATGATGTAAAGCAAATAAGCTAAATAGATCGAACAATAAAAAGAAATATTATTGTTAAATATTTCAATTTTAATATTTTAGGGATGCTAATTATTTTTCACAAAAATAGAAAGACTATTGTGACTGAAATAGGATAACAATACATACCTATAAGCTAAGCACTTCCTCGTTTTATATGTATTTTCATATTTTGTTTAGCCTGAGATTAAGTAATCTTTATGGAACTGTGATCTATGTCTCATCTTATCTTTATCTGAATCAGAAAAGGTTTCAGTTATCAGTGACTTTTGCATTTGCATGTCATTTGAATTCGATTTAGTTCAGTTTGTAAAAAACTTAGATATGATTCCGAAAAGAATCATTCAAAATTAAAAAAAAGAAAGAGGAATAATATTCTATCCAATATTAGACCTTTAAACAGAACCTTGTTGAACAAAAAAGAAGTATTCAGATACAACGGATATGCTCTGGGACGGAAGGATTCGAACCTCCGAATAGCGGGATCAAAACCCGTTGCCTTACCGCTTGGCTACGCCCCATTTCTACTTTTATTGGACACTAATACTAATAAAGAATAATATTGGTATTAAGTGTTCGTCAATTCCAGCCCAAACTATCTATAGAAAATATTTATTCTTTATAGAATCTATTATAGATTCGTGCTAGGATTTTGACATGTGTATATCTAGAATTCAACTGAATTTATTGATCATTACATATAATTCAATTAAGATATTGTATGAAAGTATGATTTCTTCTATTCTCCTTTGAGAATTGGAGGATTTTTGATTGAACGGAAAAAGAAGGATTTTTTTGTCTACCCTACTTTCTTTATTTTTCCTTATATCAATAACTCAATCAAAATGCAATTATCTCGACGAAAAAAATGTCTGTTATGCTTAATATCTTTAGTTTGATCTGTCTTAATTCTGCCCTTTATCCGAGTAGTCTTTTCTTCGCCAAATTGCCCGAAGCCTATGCTTTTTTGAATCCAATCGTAGATGTTATGCCAGTCATACCCCTGTTCTTTTTTCTTTTAGCCTTTGTTTGGCAAGCTGCTGTAAGTTTTCGATAAGATCTTTAATACTATCCTAGAAAATTCATTATTTATTCGATAAAAATTAAATTATAACAATTGATAAGATCAAATAAGTCTGACAGTATGAACCTTCGATTCAAACATTGAAATTATCGGATAGCCGCGAGAAACCCGGCTCGCCCCATTTCCCGATTTTAATTTGAATCCTTTTTATGGTGAAATACCTTAAGCTTAGGGCCCCTTACAATAGCTAATTATGGGTATGAAAGTGATTTGTGGTAATTAAAGACTCTTATTATATTACAAATTGAAATTTCATTTCAACTTCATTTGAATTTCTAAACATTCTTTTCTATTTCTAGAATTTATTTCTTGGTGTCAAAATAGGATATGTGATATAAAAATGGAGGATCTATTATCTTTTCTCGTTTTTCTTTTTCAAAAAATGATCTTGGAGGTTGTGTAATGCTTACTCTCAAACTTTTCGTTTACACAGTAGTAATATTCTTTGTTTCTCTCTTCATCTTTGGATTCCTATCCAATGATCCAGGACGTAATCCAGGACGTGAAGAATAAAATAAAAATTTAGTTTTTCTTGCTTGATTTTACAATTTTCTTTCAATTTTATTTTAGCTATTCCACACGTTTAACTAGGAAAAAATAATAAGGGGGTTTGCGAAAATTGAAAGAAAAAAATAGAAAGTCATCAACGGAAACGGAAAGAGAGGGATTCGAACCCTCGGTACGAATAACTCGTACAACGGATTAGCAATCCGCCGCTTTCGTCCACTCAGCCATCTCTCCCAATTGAAAAAGATAATTACTATGTTACATTACACATCAAGTAAGGATTAAAGAAAGTATTTCTTTCACATTCTTTATCTTTATCGTTATTATATAATTAGCAATTCCATTTAGATGCTCGAAAGATCCAAATAGAAAGATAAATAAAGAAGACCTTCTTGCTTTTATTTTGTTCGAGGTGCCTTTTGGGCCTGGCCCGGTCAATACCCAGCCGGGCCTTTTTTTGTTCCAACGAATTCCCTTTATTTATAGGTAACATACTCTAAATATTTGGTATTTGTGTAACAATTTCCGTTCTGGGGTTTACATATACTTCTAATTTTTGTTATAATGGAAATGGAGAATGGTTTTTGATTCAAAAGAATCAATTAAGGATCTATCAATTTGTATTTTATTATGTCATTAGGCAAACCAAATTTTATATTCAAATCTAAGAAAAATTCACGAATTCTCAGTCAACGAATAGTTAATGGTTCCTGTTTGTCATAAATTTTAGCTTTTTTGAGTCAAAATATAATTTGATTTTTCAATAGAAAAGTGAGTGGAAGTTTTGAGATACTATACAATCAATCAAAGGAGTAAATAAAACACAATCAAAAGGGGAAAAAGGGTTTATTTTATAATTTTTTTTATATTTATTTAGAAAAAGGATGAAAAAGGGGATGCAAGTACAATAAACTAAAGTTTAGTAATCCACCGGTAATTTTTTATCCTGTTGTGTATCGTTTTGGCGGCATGGCCGAGTGGTAAGGCGGGGGACTGCAAATCCTTTTTCCCCAGTTCAAATCCGGGTGCCGCCTCATCAACAAATGAATAGAAATATCTTATTCTGCTCTGCTGATATAACTAAACCTAATTTTCCCCAGCAAAACAGAATAAGGGGACTGTTGATACTTGGTTGATTCTAAACATCTGTTCTGGTAATTTTGTAAAAGATTGGAAATCTTTGAATATAAAAAGATTCTAAAGGTCGAAGCAAGACTTTCCGATTCCCTTCTACTGCTAATGTAATGTATACTCATTGGGTCTTGAATTACTTCGGATAGCCGGGGGATAATTCAACTACTAGTTAGGGAAAGTCCTTTCTATACTGTAATCTATATATATAGACTCGCGAGAATCTCTGAGTGTTCAGGCATTCAATCACTATTAGATTGAGATTAGATAGATTTTTTATAGAAAAGAAAAAGTTAAAAAAAATCATTTTTTAACCCCTCGTCAAGAGTATAATATACTATCTCCCAACTCCTTCAGCTAGACAATCGCGAAGGGGTACGCATTATATCAAATAGGAAATAAAATAAAAATATGTAATAGATAGCAATTGATCTATTTTTACTTTGAAGGGCAAGAAAAAAAGGAAAGGGCTCTCTTATTTTATTACTGGACGTCCATTCCATTAGTAACATTCCTTTGTAGTGTCATTGTGTATTTTACTTGTGTTTAGTCTTTCCCCATTAGAAATCATATAGGAATTTTTGAAATGGCTTTATTTGATTGGTTCATCAATAGTGTTTGGTCAGAATCCCTTTTTGACTCTGGACCATTCATTCTACTATTATTAGTGAGCAATAATGGAATAATTCTATCATAGAGATAAGGGACATAATTCACATGGATATAGTAAGTCTCGCTTGGGCTGCTTTAATGGTAGTCTTTACATTTTCCCTTTCACTCGTAGTATGGGGAAGAAGTGGACTTTAAAAGCACTCCTAATTTAGTTGAGGAATGAAACGCTATCAATTCTTTTATAGATCGTTCCGTAACGCATTTTTTATTTGAATTGAAATAATTTAGAAATAAAAAATATCTTCATTTCAAAATTCCATTGGATTCTAGTGGAGAAATGTATTCTATAACAGTAAAACGATTATTTCAGATTCATCGGAATAAATAGATGTATCAAAGAAATAGAATTGGGTCCTACGTCAATTCTATATATGGATTAATAACTACATATATTGAAGATAGAAGCTAATAGAGTATACCAACTCTATTTACAACTTTATCCACTACTATAACATAACACTACTAGAGAGTATGGTAAGTAAGAAATTTATTTCTTACTTACCATACTCTCGGATCTCATAGAATACCGCGGATTATAGCCCCTTGATTTCATTTAAGACGCAAAAATAGAATACTTTTCATTTGATTTCTTCAACTATTGATAAGAATTCAGAAGTAAAGTTTCATTTAAAGTAATTAATTGTTTTGACTGACTGTTTTTACGTAAATTATAAGTAGAAAAGCAGTAGGAACTAAAATGAACAGTGCAGTAGCAATAAATGCAAGAATATTTACTTCCATAATCTCATCGTTTTTTTATTTCACAATAACTCGGGATTTAATCCCATAGAGATGATAAATCTTTCACCTGTCAATTCAATGAATGCATTACCTATCGATGATCTTGAATCGGATCAATACCATGAATAACAATATCTGAGCTATTAAATTAATTCGTCGTCGAGAATTGAATAGTATAACATACGAAGATCTTTTATCCATACCGAATCCAAGATTGGATTCCCGGACCAATAAAAAACTCCTTTATTTCTCCTTATTATATTTTCTGTTCTTTCTTTTTAGTGTAGAACCATCAAATGAAGTATCATCTAACCATGCGTCTGTTTCCATTAACTACAAAACCCCAACAAACAATACAAGCGAAGTGGAAAAAGAGAGGAATTAGCTTCTAAATTTTAATGATCCAATTTTCTTTGGAAGACAAAGAAGTATGAGAAAAATGAGTCGCGGGAGAAAAAATGGAATATTCTATCAACTTCACTATTTTAGTTATTTTCATTTTTGTTTAGGGTTTGTTCTTTCTTCGAAAGAATCTTGAAAAAAAGAGGGGAAACCCCTTCGGAATTCAATTATGCTCCCCTTCTTTCACAGAAAATAAAGAGGCGAATTGATGTACTTATTGGATCCGTCGGGACTGACGGGGCTCGAACCCGTAACGTCCGCCTTGACAGGGCGGTGCTCTAGCCTATTGAACTACAATCCCAGGGAAATAAGAAGAGATATAGCAGAAAATTTGGATAGGTATTTCTTAAGAACAAGAGGGCTCTACCATCTGATAGTAGGTTGCCAAATTGTTGGGCCGAGCTGGATTTGAACCAGCGTAGACATATTGTCAACGAATTTACAGTCCGTCCCCATTAACCACTCGGGCATCGACCCAACGCCTAATTCATTTTAGACGTTCCATAATCAACTTCCTTTCATCTCCCAGGCAGACTTGACAAATAAATATAAATATCAAATGATATAAAATATGAAGTCCTTCTAAGTAGACTAATAGAAGGACTTGACAAACAGGGATCACTTGATATAAAATCCCACTCCTACTCCTATAGTCTTCCTATAGTCTTGAGTGTTGTTACACCCCCAGAGGGACTTGAACCCTCGTTTTCTCCGTGAAAGAGAGAGGTCGTAACCACTGGACCATAGGGGCCTATGGCCACCTTGCCCAGAAATAAACTAGAAACAGAAATACTAGGTCCCGAGGGCCAACCACCCTTAGGAAATAAAAAAGCAATATAAACACATATAGTAGAAACACGTAGAAACATATGTAATAAACCAAAATAGGGAATAAGGGCTAAGGGCGGCTTAACTTAATATAACTCAGGGCGAAGGCCGCCTTTAGGATATGGATCAAACCGAAAAACTCGTTCATTATTCTGGTTTTTAATGGTAATCAAACTTTACCATTAAACTTTAAACTATACAACCTTGAAACTTGATTTCATTGGTCTTTCTCGTCTTTATCTCTA